TGGAATGGATTCATCAAAATGATTCTTATCAAGATATCTTTTTTCTCGGTATCTTTGATTCATTTTTTCTTTACTCTTATGAATCAATGAAATACCTATGGTTTGATATATAATAAATTGTCCATCATTTTTTACAGACAGACGAAGCGGTTCGATAATCAATATCCCCCTTTTCATCAATTCTGTAAGAGTTAAATTCTTTTGAATCAGCATTATATCCAGACTCATTTCTCTCCTTTGAATAGAGGATATAGCAATTTCTCTTGGATTTATCAGTCTAAGCAGGAGACAATATACCTTAATATTATTGATCATTCTTTGATTCAAAGCATCATCCCATCTCAATTGAAAAAGTAAATACCTTTTCAGAAAGAAATTGAGTTCTGCTTCCGTGTTGCTCTTGTATTGTTTTTTCTTTTTACGTTTTTTCATATCTGATCCAGGATAATCTTCTTCAATATCTTTTTGTTGGTTTGAAAGAAGGGGTCCAAGATCTCTTTGGGTTTGTGCATCTGATTCAAGATTTCCTTGACCTGTGGGTTCTTTTTCTTCTTGATTTCGATTCTTTAATGCAAAAGATTTTTTTTCATTCAATGGAATAAAAAGATCCTTTTGTTGCTTTCCATTGATGTTTTGATTTTCACTAAGATTTTCATTTATATTTAAATTAAAAAGAAGTAATTTGCTTGGTATAGCCCATGGTTTCATTTTATAGGCATTATAAAGTAGCACAAATTCTGGGAAGAACCAAAATTCCAGATTCGATATGGGACGATTTAGTATTTCTTCATTCATTCCCATCCAATCAAAAACAAATCTTTTTTTATTGGGTGGGTTGATTTCTTGATTTTGATGAATCGTAAGATAAAAAAGACCTATCTTATCAATTTTCTCAATTATTTGATAATTATTAATGGTGGTTTTAGTATTTTTATTATTGTTGGTATCGAGCTCGATCCATGCTTCAATATCGACTTTTTTTCTAAGACAAAAATTGAGAATTTTCCAATCAAAATATTTTCTATCCAGATTTTGATCCATATATATAATATCACCCTCTCCTAGATAATTATTGATAGGGGTACCTCCGAGCATATCAAATAATTGGTGCTTATGTGTGTTGTAATTAGAATAAATTTCTTGGTTCTTATTTCCTTGTAATGGTGATCCATAAATATATGAGGTCCTCTTATTTTCATAATTAATAGATTTATATGATAAAAGATCATATCTATAGTATTTTTGAAAATTATCTTTTTGATTTGGTAATGAATATACTCCATAATCAGTTTGTTTGTTGTAATGCATTAATTGGCCTTTTTCATATGAATCCCGTTTGGTTAAATCCTTATTATTTTGAGCCGTACGACGTTGCTTGACTCTATTTCGCCATTTTGGTGGTATTAATCTAGACCATCTAATCTGAGATAAATTGTATTGATAATGACCTCTTAACCAATTTTTCCATTGATTCATTCCAGAATTCCGAAGTTTCTTATGATTTAATTTGGAATGAAATATGCCTTGTGTTCCAAAAAAACTCTTTATTCCAGTCTTAAGAAAAAAAGATGTTCCGTGATATTGCAGAACAGATCTTAACTTATACAAGTTAATAATTTGTGTTTGTGATAATTTGTAAAATACATATGCTTGTGACAAGGAGGATAAGTCACAAAAAATCTGTGAATTTTTCTTATTACTAATATTATAAAGTGACTTTTTTATATTGGAAATAAAGTAAATTTTTTTTTTATTTGTTTTATCAATTTTTTCGTGACTTATTTCAGTATTGTAAATGTATTTATCAATAATTTTTTTTGTTGATTCAATAAAAAGTTGGGTATTGATTCTGGGAATATTAATGATAAATAGAAAAATATCTATGTATATCTTTTCAATGAAAAATTTTATAAAATAATGTAATTTACGGATTAATCGAACATTTCTTCTTTTTACTATTTGCCAAATATTTTTTGGTGATTCTAATTTTTTAACATTATAACTTCTTTTGTTAGGACTAATATTTTTTACTGGAGTTGCTTTTTTTTTCTCTTTTGTAATTCTTTCTATTTGAGTTCGGATTGTGCTTGTTCTATCAGTTAGATCTTTCATTTTTTTTTCTGTTAGTGAATAATTTGTCCAATTCGTAGATCGAATTTGACTAAATGATTCATGAATTATCTGATTATTGATTATAGAATCTTTTTCTTTTTTAGTTTCTTTCGATTCATCTACTTCTCTCGATCTAAATAATCGAATTGGATTAACTTTTGAAAGTTCTTTGTTTATTTTTTTTATAAATAGAGCGCTTTTGATAATCCATTTTTTTGTTTCTTTTGAAACTCTTATAAAGAATTTTGTTCTTTCTTTTAAAAATCTTAGAAATAGAAAATATTTCTTTTTAAATTTTCCAATTTTTTTTTCGAGTTTCTTAAAAATGGGTTCAAAAAAAGAAGGCCGTTTTCGGGGAGAACCAAAAGGAAGGTTAGCTTCCATTCCC